TTACTAGAGAGGTTCCCAGGGAATTCATTAGAGGAATATTTCCAATAAATACGGTTTGTTCTTGCATATCTCTACCGGTTTTCCAAATTAATCCCGCGGATACATATAATTCAGAAGAGTATGTGAGTGATTCATACACAGCATCTCTTTCTTTTATCAAGGGCTCTGCCAATTGATATGTTGCCACAAATAATTGAAATTCAATTTCTTGATCTGTATCTTCAATTTTTGGAAACTTATGAAGTTCTTCCATCAAGCCTTGATCAATGAACCTACAAAATCCGTCAAATTGTATCTGACTAAACCCTGGTATTGTATACATTCCCTCATTTCCATCCCGGAACATCTTAAGTTTTCCGTTTATCGAAAAAATCCAACTATTGGCTCACTCTTCGTTGAACCATATAGATTGATCTAGCAACGATGGAATGTATATTTTGCTCATTTGAACAACATGAAATTTTATCCAACCCCATATCCATATATATATGTACTAAATACGTATGAACGGAGGAATAAAAAAAAATGTGACTCAAATTCGAATTTGCGACAGATACAAATGGAAATGAATTGATAAAACATTCCTGGAAACAAAATTCTGCCACTTAGACTTATGGAGTCTTGTATAGAATATCAAAATAGATCCAATTTCTACCTTATGATATTACGATCAGATTGGGGACCATAAATGGATTCGGAATTGAATCTGTTCTCTATGAGTGAGATAAAGACAGAATAATCAGGAACCGTCTAGAGTTGACTTTGATTTTAGCACTTAATTTATTTCATCGATTCCGTTGTTCAAAAAATGATTCGCAGAGAGAAAAGATATTTCTACCCATTTGTTAATTAGTAGAATACGATTGAAGTGCGTAAGAGAAGTCATATTTATTAAGTACATGCAGATATAACTATCTAGCTATCCGTATATCCCATCTTTTATCGAAGTTCCCTTGAGGCAACATAGGTCGTGCTATATCCAAATTTCGATTTTATATTCAATATATTCAATGAAAAATGCAAGCACGACGATTTCCTAATAGGAATATGTAGATAAGATACCTGACTAGGTATCCGTGTAAGAATTTCTGTTCTGGGGTTTACATATACACATAATTGTTGTTATAATTGAAATTGAAAAGGATTAATTATGGAAAAGAATTGAGACTGATTAGTCGTATATCAATTTGATCTCCTTATGTTATTAAGGAAACCAAATTGGAGATCAAAATCCAAGAACCATTCATGAATTCACAGTCATTAATGCTTCCAATTTGCTCTGAATTTTGGATTCTGTGACTGGAAATCCATTTTTCTCTTTCAATAGAAAAAAAGGGGAAAGCTTTTATTTAGGTGTTGTGTGTTTTGAAATACAATCAATCTAAGAGAACAACAGGATCCAATCAAAAAAAAGAAATGGTTCAGCAATTCCCCAGAATATTTCCATCTATATCTATTTTGTATCGTTTTGGCGGCATGGCCGAGTGGTAAGGCGGGGGACTGCAAATCCTTTCTCCCCAGTTCAAATCCGGGTGTCGCCTGATTAACAAAAGACTCGGAATTTCTTACCCTACTAAACTAATAGAACTCACAAAATTCTTGCCTGGCAGAAGCAGAGGTAAGGGGCGGGGACTGTCGATACCCAATTTTAAGAATCGGGGGGTTGACTTTCAATTATTTCTTCAAAAATCGGGGTGTGACCCAAACCTGTACCATACCAATATGAATTACCAATATAAATAAAGAAATACTCACTTAATTACGGATTCCTGATGCGTTCAGGCCATTGATTTGATTTATCAATCGAATCAAATCCATAGTAAGATTCAATTGTGAGATTCAGAACTACGAAAGTCAGGGACCGTAAATCCGTGTATCCAAAGGAAGGTTCCTAAGAGACTGTAAATCCTTGCTCCTAGGATCCAAGAAGGGGTTATAGGAAGGACTATAAATACTTCCTAATTACCTTACCCTACTAGTGTTTACTGACTGAGTCTTGAAGTAGATTGGGTAGGCTGGTGGGGAATCCAATTAGGAGTTGTGGAAAGAACTGAAGATACTTTGTATCCATACAAACTCATGAGAGTCTCTGAGTGCTCAGGTTTTCAATTAATATTGTATGGGTGATTGGCTTTTATAGAATAAAAGTGGAAAAAAGTGCTTTCGTTGGGGTAACCCCGCCAAGAATGTAATAGGGTGTCTTCCAATTGTTTCACATTTCACAGAAGTAGAGACAGTAAGGCTTAGATGGGAAATTAGGGGTATGTGATAGATAGTTATATATCTTGATGGTATATTTTTTTTTCTGCTTTTTTTTTATGAAAGGCAACAATAGGTCTTGCTATTCCTACATATTCCATTAGTCACATTCCCTTGAGACTTCCAAGGGGCAACTGTGTATCTTGCTTGTACTTAGTGCTTTCCGATTCCACCAGAAATCATATAGGGACTTGTTACGGGTGTATTCATTGGATTGGTTCATCAAAAACGTTAGGTCAAA